TACCCCTTCAAAAAAAAAGAAATAAAATTCAAATGATTGAAGTCTTTCTATTTGGAATCGTCTTAGGTCTAATTCCTATTACTTTGGCTGGATTATTCGTAACCGCATATTTACAATACAGACGTGGTGATCAGTTGGACCTTTGATTAATTAACATCTCTTTTCTTAACTGACCCCCTCTTTCTTTAATTTAATCCGAGGAGGGGTCAGGACAGGGTCAAATTCAGATTGCTGTTCAATTATTTCAGTTCAACGTGTGTGATTTTCGATGTAAGACAACAAGAGCGGAATCACGCTCTGTAGGATTTGAACCTACGACATTGGGTTTTGGAGACCCACGTTCTACCGAACTGAACTAAGAGCGCTTTCTTATCACACCGGAAAAGAAAAGACTGGAAATAAGTAAAAAGTATATTTTTTTTACCCCAACAATTCTTGTATGTGTATACTATCATATATCATAAAAATAAAAATTATGTATGTCAAAATTCGAAATCAATCTAAAAAAAAAGGATCTTGCGTTATTGCTGCTGCTCTGAGCGGTAATTGGTAGGGATGACAGGATTTGAACCCGTGACATTTTGTACCCAAAACAAACGCGCTACCACGCTGCGCTACATCCCTTTTAACGGTCTACAGTATAATTGTAAAGAATCCCCATCTTGTTTTCCACATCCTATTCCCTCTATTGATATGCAAAATGGATCTTGCCTTTTCTTGTTTTTGGTCTCATATCATATAACATATAATAATGATAAATTATTATTTTTCTTGGGAATTCTCAGGCGTACAGCGGACCATTTTTCTGCTTTAAGAAAAAAAAAAAGAAAAAATCTTATCTAATGAATCATTGCGCATTTCAATTTGAATTAAGGATTCCGCGCACAAATACAAGTGGCCTTTAACTCCATATACATCTCTTACCATAATCTATTACAATAGGGAATACAAAAACAAAAAAGAAGGAGGATTTTCAATGCGAGATCTAAAAACATATCTTTCCGTGGCACCAGTACTAAGTACTCTATGGTTCGGGTCTTTAGCAGGGTTATTGATAGAAATTAATCGTTTATTCCCGGACGCATTGACATTTCCTTTTTTTTCATTCTAGTTATTGAACTGGAACAGAGTGAAGAAGATTAGAGCTAGAATCAAATAGTTTTTACTAATCTCTCTTTCCCCTCTTTTCTTTTTTTTACAATTAAATAGATAGAATAAAGGAGGAAGGCGAACGAAAAATGGGACTTCAACCTCAGTAAAACTCGGGTTCAGGCTCCAATTAAATTAAATATCTAGTTAAAAGAGACTAGACAGTGAAAAGAAAACAGAAATGGAAATATGGAAATGTGGTTAGTGTAAGAGTAGCCTACATTACACGATACTTAAATGTGGACTGGGATTAGCAATCTAGTTAGCAATTTTTGTATTACTTATTATTTCCTATTTATTTACTATATTGATTGCAATAAAATCTTTATTTCAAAATTTTATTTTGAGTGGTTAATAACTTTTATTTTTTTGTTCCTTGTTTATTATTCGGTTCGGGTCGGAAAATAGAAAAATTGGGTGAATCAAAAACCCAAAGGAGGGCCATGGCCAAGGGTAAAGATGCCCGAGTAAGGGTTATTTTGGAATGTACTAGTTGTGTTCGAAACAGTGTTAATAAGGAATTAAGGGGTATTTCCAGATATATTACTCAAAAGAATCGACACAATACACCTAGTCGATTGGAATTGAGAAAATTCTGTCTCTATTGTTACAAACATACACTTCATGGGGAGATAAAAAAATAGCTAGAGTCGAACCGCGTGGTTGTGTGTCACTATTGCAAGTAACACGAAAAAATAATATAGATATATATCTATATTATTTCATATATTGAAATAAAAACAAATAAATAAATATAGACAAACCAAATTTTCTAATTGATTCTATAAATCGTTTTTAGATTTCATCGAAATGGGATTTTATAGATAAGGAATAAACAAATTATGGATAAAACCAAGCGACTCTTTCTTAAAACCAAGCGATCTTTTCGTAGGCGTTTGCCCCCGATACAATCGGGGGATCGAATTGATTATAGAAACATGACTTTAATTAATCGATTTCTTAGTGAACAAGGAAAAATATTATCTAGACGGGTGAATAGATTGACCTTAAAAGAACAACGATTAATTACTATTGCTATAAAACAAGCTCGTATTTTATCTTCGTTACCTTTTCTTAATAATGACAAACAATTTGAAAGAAGGGGGTCGATCACTAGAACTCCAGGTCTTCGAACCAGAAAAAAATAGGCTTACTCTTCAATTAAATCAAAATTCCAATCGGAACTCAAACCCGGATGGACGTTTTGTTTAAAAAATCTGAGAAGTAGTCGTGTCGTAAGAAAAAAATTGGGGAAAAAGAATAAAAGAAATCTTTTTTTATTTAGCGTGTTCGCTCATTTTGACGACTTTATCATATTATTTCTACTCTACCTTCCTGGAGTTCATTCTCCAGAGAACTCCGTTTAAAAATTATAATGGACTCCTTCCAATTTCCTTTTTTTAGGATCTCATTGGAAATCATATAAAGACAATTCCTATTTGATATAGCTATTTGTGCAAGTATCTTACGATTAAGAACCAACTGCGCCTTATACAGATTGTGTATTAATCTACTATAAATAAAGGATACCATATTTACGCGAATTACTGCATTTATTCGAGTGATCCACAAACGACGAAAATCCCTTTTTTGTCTATCTCTATCACGATGAGCCGAAACCAAAGCTCTTATTTTCTGTTGAGTACTTGTTCGACTAAGTCTTGAATGAGCCCCGCGAAAGCTTGATGCAAATAAACGCATTTTTGTTCTACGTCTCCGAGCTATATATCCTCGTCTAATTCTGGTCATTGAATAAATGAAACTTTGATGAATAACTAATTGATTTCCTTTCTTTCAGTTATTCTTTTCCCCTTTACTAGTCTATTAATAACAAAACGGACTCTTCCAATTTATAAAAGAAAATTCCAATGGCTTTTGCTACTCGAACCTTACCGACCACTCTTTTACCTTTTTTAGAGGCATTGGAAATAAAATAGTAAAAATCAAGTACTAAATAGATAAAGAAATTGTGGGTTCCGTCGTCTCTATGATTACTTCTTAAACAGTGAGGCCCTCTCTATACACCGGAGCCCCTTCCTTCATTTGGTAACTTGTACAGTTACCACTCTTAGGCTCTACCCATAAATTTTCTAGTAATAGGTCTTTCATAACGAGATAGACCTTATACAGTAACGGTATTTAATTCTGAAGATTGGTGGGTTAGCTGACCCTGTTAGTCCGTTCTTGCAAGAGTAGAAAGATAATCTTTGTGCTTTTTTTATAGTATTTCCCCCGCTTAATGGGTAACTATTTGTTAACAATGGGGATTCTTTCTCACCTTAAATTGCAAATTGAGGCGGGTGAATTTGCGCCAGTGGAAACCATAAATTTCATACACAATAGAAAGATATGATAGATCTATTTTTTTTTTTTAGCTAGTGAATGCAGTTCTTCTTCTTCCATTCTATCCGATTCACTGGTACTGATCGTTCATACTTCAAAAATGTTTTCTTTCTTTTGTTTTGTCTCAGCCCATGATTGAAACGAGTCGCACATACACCCTTGTACATGTTCCTCGGCGCTGAGGGCATCCCCCAAGAGCGGGGGATTTTGTAACGTTTCTGATTGGCTGTCTTGGGTTTCTAATAAGTTGTTTAATAGTTGGCATGCTGAATTATCCATTATGGGTTGGTTTAGATCGATCCTAACCATATGATTATGAATTTCTTCTGTTTCGATTTAATATTCTATTAAACCCTTAAGGAGTCACTTCTATGTTTTATCCAACCGCTACAAGATCAACAATTCCATGAACTTGGGCTTCTGTTGCTGACATAAAAGTATCCCTTTCCATGTCTTCGGATACAACCCATAAGGGCTTGCCCGATCTTTGTACATAAACCATTGTAAGGATTTCGCGCAGTCTCAGTAGTTCTTCCGTATCCAGGATAAACTCTCCCGTTTGTGCCCCATAAAAAGCACCAATAGGTTGATGGATCATGACCCTGATGATATAGAACCTAAAAAAAGGGTTTCTCTATCTCGCACGATTAGCCGAGTGGAAGAGATAAAGAAAAAGATAGAATTGAACAACCGTACGGGCATTTTTTTCGCATTGCATACGGCTCGCCGATGGGGATTAATGGAATTTGCTTTTTACCTTTCATCAAACAAGGAGAAAAATTGGTTATACCCAGATCGGTAAATGATCCAATTACCAACCTTCTTTTTTTTAGGACTTCAAAAATACTATGATGGCTCCGTTGCTTTCTCTATTTATTTCGTTTGTGATTCAGCAATCCCAAAGTGTCTTTTTTTTTTCGTACTCTTTCATACCATAAATATTATTAATAACCTTCCGACGTGAAAAAAGTTTGTGACGCTGCAATAGGCCTACGATAGGTAAGATAAACTCGGACTACCACTCCTTTCTCTCATACTACTGCTTCGATACATAATCGAATATTAAAAAAAAAAAAACACTAACAATTTTCATATCGAATTCGACGTGCCATGCTATTATTACTTAATCTTAAAAATTCATATGGCGAAGGCATAGTCTTCTTTTTTCTCTCAAATAAAAAACTCATTGGCGCCAAGCGTGAGGGAATGCTAGACGTTTGGTACTTGCTCCTGCGGCCAGGAGAAAAGACCCCATGGAGGCAGCCAATCCCATGCATATTGTCTGTACATCTGGTCGCACAAATTGCATAGTATCATAAATTGCTATTCCGGGTATTACCCATCCGCCAGGAGAGTTGATAAATAAATACAAATCCTTGGTCTCGTTCTCTATACTGAGATATACCATAATACCAATAAGTTGATTCGAGATATCACTCTCAACCATTTGACCTAAAAAAAGTAATCTTTCTCGATAAAGTCGGTTGATTAGGATAAAACTGTATCCCTTCGGAGCCGTACAGGCATCTTTTGATGCACACGGTTCGACAAAACTTGCGAAACAAAAATCAATGTGTAGCTCCAAGCCCTTTTCTTTTCTTTTTTCCTAGCAGGCTACTTCTATCGAGTGGGCTTTTCTTTCATTTTTCAAGAACGATGCGTTTAGCCGGTTTTCCTATACCTATTATATTCTAATTCTAATATAAAAAAGCAATTCACTAAACTTATAGACTTATTGAACTAACTTTTCATTGTTATTGAACTAACTTTTCATTGATGTATTTTTTCATCGCGATCCAATCCAAAAATAACGATGCCTTTTTCTTGTTCCTGAATTGAATGGGCTTCTTCCAATTTTTTAGGTTTATGCTCTACTCCGAGTAAGGATCCGCCCGATTTTGATTTGCACATATAGGACAAATGACTCCAATACCACGTCTCTTTTTTGTTATGACTTCCCCTTTTTTTTTTTTTAATTCATTTCTTTCATGTCTTCCGCCCAATATTTGACGTATTCATCAGATTTATTATTCCGTTGATTATTTATTAACAGTTTGATCCGCTGATTAACAGTTTGGTTTGAGATCACTCCTATTTCGAATAAAGTTCTAAATGGAATCATTTCTGGTATAAGTAAAAATCATAGATATATTACCAATTGGTTTTTGCTAAACGGAGCCTGGATACCTCATTTTTTTGGTCCAGCTAAGACAACCATAAAATTGATTTATTGCTAATATTAAGCTGGATACCTCCTCATGAAATAGATCTAATTGCACTTCATTGCATTTCACGCTACAAATTTTTGAGAATTCAATCAAATTTTTTGGGCGAAACAGAGGATATCTCGATCGGGGGAGAGAATGGGGAAATCCCATATGACCCAATAGATCTGACAAGTCGCACTATATGTCAACCCAAGATGGATGCTTGTCCCCGGGACTTCTATAAGGTACTTTTGGAACACCAATAGGCATAAAATGAAAAAAAAAAATTAAGTACTCTAGTTCACTTTGATGTGGAAGCGTAATAATAAGCTTTTTGTCTTAATAATATTGGCTGTTATCTTAGTTTATATATCGATTGACTAAGTTCATAAAATAAAGGAAAATTCTTACGAATAGGTCTTTTGAATGATGACCAAATATGGATGCATTTGCTCATAGAAAAGTGAATCGGCCCCCATTGCGTATTGGTACTTATCGAGTATAGAATAGATCTGCTTCTCTTTTTTCCTACGAACCGAACTCTTCCATTATTACTAATAGAATAGAACAAATATTAATATGAATAGAATAGAACAAATATTAATATGAATCCTTTTTTCGAGATAATTCCCTGAAAAAAGAAGGGAGGGCGCATAGCATAGTTTTTTTCAATGCAATAAAGTTACATAGTGTCTATTTTTTATTAATAAAGGGGTAGTCCCATGGGTTTGCCTTGGTATCGTGTTCATACCGTCGTATTGAATGATCCCGGTCGTTTGATTGCTGTCCATATAATGCATACAGCCCTGGTTGCGGGTTGGGCCGGTTCAATGGCTCTATATGAATTAGCTGTTTTTGATCCCTCCGATCCAGTTCTTGATCCAATGTGGAGACAAGGTATGTTCGTTCTACCCTTCATGACTCGTTTAGGAATAACCAATTCATGGGGCGGTTGGAGTATTACGGGGGGGACGGTAACGAATCCGGGTATTTGGAGTTACGAAGGTGTAGCCGGGGCACATATTGTGTTTTCGGGCTTGTGCTTCTTGGCAGCTATCTGGCATTGGGTGTATTGGGATCTAGCAATATTTGTTGATGACCGTACGGGAAAACGCTCTTTGGATTTGCCTAAAATCTTTGGAATTCATTTATTTCTTTCAGGAGTGGCTTGCTTTGGTTTTGGGACATTTCATGTAACAGGATTGTATGGTCCTGGAATATGGGTGTCCGACCCATATGGACTAACTGGAAGGGTACAATCTGTAAATCCAGCATGGGGTGTGGAAGGGTTTGATCCTTTTGTTCCAGGAGGAATAGCCTCTCATCATATTGCAGCAGGGACATTGGGCATATTAGCAGGCTTATTTCATCTTAGTGTCCGCCCGCCTCAACGCCTATACAAAGGATTACGTATGGGCAATATTGAAACCGTTCTTTCCAGCAGCATCGCTGCTGTCTTTTTTGCAGCGTTTGTTGTTGCTGGAACTATGTGGTATGGTTCAGCAACTACTCCCATCGAATTATTTGGGCCCACCCGTTATCAATGGGATCAGGGATACTTTCAGCAAGAAATATATCGAAGAGTCAGTGCTGGACTAGCCGAAAATCAAAGTTTATCAGAAGCTTGGTCTAAAATTCCTGAAAAATTAGCTTTTTATGATTACATCGGAAATAATCCTGCGAAAGGGGGATTATTCAGAGCGGGTTCAATGGATAACGGGGATGGAATAGCTGTCGGGTGGTTAGGGCACCCTACCTTTAGAGATAAAGAAGGGCGTGAACTTTTTGTACGTCGTATGCCTACTTTTTTTGAAACATTTCCAGTTGTTTTGGTAGACGGAGATGGAATTGTTAGAGCAGACGTGCCTTTTCGAAGGGCAGAATCGAAGTATAGTGTCGAACAAGTAGGTGTAACCGTTGAGTTCTATGGTGGCGAACTGAATGGAGTGAGTTATAGTGATCCTGCTACTGTGAAAAAATATGCTCGACGTGCTCAATTGGGTGAAATTTTTGAATTAGATCGTGCTACTTTGAAATCCGATGGTGTTTTTCGTAGCAGTCCAAGGGGCTGGTTTACTTTTGGACACGCTTCATTTGCTCTGCTTTTCTTCTTCGGACACATTTGGCATGGTGCTAGAACCTTGTTCAGAGATGTTTTTGCTGGTATTGACCCGGATTTGGATGCTCAAGTGGAATTTGGAGTATTCCAAAAACTTGGAGATCCAACTACAAGAAGACAAGTAGTCTGATGCAGTACTGCTCCGCCATTTTGGGTTTATCGCTTCTGCTTCTATTTTGATTTGTGATTTTTCTTTTTTAAATAAGGTATTTAAATAAGGTATAGGGTACTGGAGAAATCTGGATTGAAATAGCCGCCCTTTTTTATTTTTTTTTTTTTTCGTTAATCCGGGAGATGATCCCAAATAAACAGGTATGGAAGCTATAATTGGAAACCACGATCGAATTTATGGAAGCATTGGTTTATACATTCCTCTTAGTCTCGACTCTAGGGATCATTTTTTTCGCTATCTTTTTTCGAGAACCGCCTAAAGTTCCAACTAAAAAATGAATTTTTTTTTATTATCTCAATTGAAGTAATGGCCTCCCAATATTGGGAGGCCATTGCTTCGACTTCAAACTAGTCCCCGTGTTCCTCGAATGGATCTCTTAGTTGTTGAGAGGGTTGCCCAAAAGCAGTATATAAGGCGTACCCAGTAAAACTTACAAGTAACCCAGATATAGAGATGGCGACTAGGGTTGCTGTTTCCATTATTCTAGAATTTCAAGACCACAACGGATCCGTGATAAGATCGTTTATTTACAACGGAATGGTATACAAAGTCAACAGATCTCAATGAATAAAAAATAGGATTTATGGCTGCACAAACAGTTGAGGGTAGTTCTAGAGCTCGTCCAAAAATGACTTCCGCAGGGGGGTTATTGAAACCTTTGAATTCGGAATATGGTAAAGTAGCTCCTGGATGGGGAACTACTCCTTTGATGGGTATCGCAATGGCTCTATTTGCGATATTCCTGTCTATTATTTTGGAGATTTATAATTCGTCCGTTTTACTGGACGGAATTTCAATGAATTAGAATTCAATTTACAAGATACTACCTTTTAAATAAGCATTTTGGTCTCGGGTTTTTATTTTTATTTTAGTTGATTGGTAGTTCGACCGCGAAATTTTTTTGTTTCTGTATTTCCGGAATATGAGTGTGCGACTTGTTCGAATTGATCCTATTGATAGTACAGAGAATGGATCTGTCGTCTTGATAGAGATGGTTTTACCCCGTCGGATATTCATTCTAGTATTTGGAGCACGGAATATATGAAATAGATCACGAAGTATTCGAACTATGATTCATACTTAATATTCAGACCCCGCGGACGGATTCAAAAATTTTTCTTTAGAAAAAATTTTCAATTGCAAGATTTTTCTTCTTTCAAATTCCCTATTTCCGCTTTGATTTTGCTCAAAGCACAAACTTGAATAAATGGTGATCCAAGGGTTCTTACTCATGAAATCTTTCGACTTACTTTGATGTTTTTATTGAATCATCGTGGTTCTAGTATGAATCTGAGGTTTCAATTGATTCATAGGGTCTTAACAAGAAAATTCCTATCAATAATAAAGAAAACAAAAGGAAAGCTGCATTATATACAACTCAAAATAACAAATCAAAGAATAGGTAAATAGAAGATTCAAGAGACCTGTAACGATCAACATAAAGATAAGCGAGTCGACTTGATTTTTTGGCATTCTAATTATAACCACAAAGAATAGCTTTCTGATTTTTATTCTTTCGTATCTTTAGATAAGATTGAATCAAAAACTTAAGAAGTTTCCAATTTTCTATTCCATATCAATAGTGTGGTGGTTTTGTTTGAGCCGTACGAGATGAAATTCTCATATACGGTTCTCAGAGGGGAGTCCCCTTGGTTTACCTATCTCAATAAAGTATACGATTGGTTCGAAGAACGTCTCGAGATTCAGGCGATTGCAGATGATATAACTAGTAAATACGTTCCTCCTCATGTCAACATATTTTATTGTCTAGGAGGAATTACGCTTACTTGTTTTTTAGTCCAAGTAGCTACAGGGTTTGCTATGACTTTTTACTACCGTCCAACCGTTACTGAGGCTTTTGCTTCTGTTCAATACATAATGACGGAAGCTAACTTTGGTTGGTTAATCCGATCAGTTCATCGATGGTCGGCAAGTATGATGGTCCTAATGATAATCCTGCACGTATTTCGTGTGTATCTCACTGGCGGTTTTAAAAAACCTCGCGAATTGACTTGGGTTACAGGCGTGGTTCTGGCTGTATTGACCGCATCTTTTGGTGTAACCGGTTATTCTTTACCTTGGGACCAAATTGGGTATTGGGCAGTAAAAATTGTAACGGGCGTGCCAGAAGCAATTCCGGTAATAGGATCGCCTTTGGTAGAGTTATTACGCGGAAGTGCTAGTGTGGGACAGTCCACTTTGACTCGTTTTTATAGTTTACACACTTTTGTATTACCTCTTCTTACTGCCGTTTTTATGTTAATGCATTTCCTAATGATACGTAAACAAGGTATTTCTGGCCCTTTATAAAATTATAAAAAATCTAGATTTGTAATCACTCCTTTATCTTATTGCTTGGGGAGGAAGAATAATATTTTATTGCTACAAATATGGATTATTGACAAAGAATAAGACATGGAGTTGGAAATTTCCCCTCAACTCCATAATATGGGATTATTTATTTGACATGAATGAATAGTTGAAGGGAATTCTCCGAAGAGAAAACGGATTATGGGAGTGTGTGACTTGAACTATTGATTGTGCCGTGCAGAAATATGCCTTGAATCTGCTACATTGGAATTCACAACCAAATGTGTCTTTGTTCCAACCGCCGCCCTATAGAGACGATAGGTTGGTTCGATTGAAAAGAATCTTTTCTATGATCAGCCCCAAGCATGCCGCGCATGAGCAGGCTCCGTAAGATCCAGTAGAATAAACGATGTGGCATAATCCAGGTTCTGTTTTTGCTAGATTATCGATTACTTACTTAATAGTATGGAAATGCATTCATTTCTTCTGCATCGATCCCGATTTATGATACTATCGGAGTGAAACAAGGGATCTAAAGAGGAGCCGTGGCTAGACTCTATTAGTAACAAGTAAATCCTTTGTACGTGAAAAAGAAAAATCTCAGCTCGAGCTTTTTTTGTTTGGGGATAAGGATGAATCACAAGGGCTGAGACGACCCAGAAAGCTCTTGATCATGATGAATTTTTGAAGCCTACTTGGGTATTGAGCATGTACCTGTAAGAAACGAATTGGTTGCAATTGACAGTTTCAACTTCGTAAAAAGAAATCGGGTAATTTTACATATAGAACCATCCCGATATACATGAAATATAGATTTTCTAAAATCGATATTTCTTTTTTATATGTCTTCTTTTAGCTTGGTTGATTTTTGCTCGAGCCGGATGATGAAAAATTATTATGTCCGGTTCTTTGGGGGGATGAATCTAGAAGAATTCGCCTATCCCAATAACAAAAAAACCTGACTTGAACGATCCTGTATTAAGGGCTAAGTTGGCTAAAGGTATGGGTCATAATTATTATGGAGAACCTGCATGGCCCAATGATCTTTTATATATTTTTCCAGTAGTAATTCTAGGTACTATTGCATGTAACGTGGGCTTAGCGGTTCTAGAACCATCAATGATTGGTGAACCCGCGGATCCGTTTGCAACTCCTTTGGAAATATTACCCGAATGGTATTTCTTTCCTGTATTTCAAATACTTCGTACAGTACCCAATAAGCTGTTGGGTGTTCTTTTAATGGTTTCAGTACCTGCGGGATTATTAACAGTACCCTTTTTGGAAAATGTTAATAAATTCCAAAATCCATTTCGCCGTCCAGTAGCGACAACCGTCTTTTTGATTGGTACTGCAGTGGCCTTGTGCTTGGGTATTGGAGCAACATTACCTATTGAAAAATCCCTAACTTTAGGTCTTTTTTAAATTGATTCAATTGTAAAATATCATGACGTATGTATCTAGGGAGAATTCACTTTGACCTTGAAGTGACTATTCCCTAGATACTTCTATTCAATTTAATTCTGGTCGGAATATATAGATTGGTCTAAGGGTGCAAAGCCCGTTTATTTTTTCTATTTTTTTTCTAAAGAATAGAAAAATTGAAATAAATTCAATTGATTTAAAACGTTTTTAATTTTTCTTTTCGGTAAACCAATTGTGAAATGCTTTTCTATTTCTTTTATAGAATATCCATTATCTGTTTTACATCTTCTAGGCGAAAGTGTTCAATTTTCATAAGGTCTTCTTGGCTCTTATGAAAAAGGTCGAATAATGTATGTATATTGGACTTTTTAAGACAATTATAGATCCTGGGAGACAATTCTGATTGGTCAATAAAAATTGATTTCAATGCGATTTCTTTTTTCTTTTTCGTTAGTTTAGCCAATCTATCATGACAAGTAAAAAAGGGTAAAGTAACCTTGTATTGATTGTTCTCGAAATGTAAGTTTTCGTCTGCTGCCTGGAGAAAGGGAATAAATAAATCAATCAAACTCCGGGAGGCTTCATGAAGTGCTTCTTTAGGAGTTAAACTCCCGTTTGTCCATATTTCTATAAAAAGGATCTCTTGTTTTTCATTGCCATTCCCATAAGACTGAATACTATGATTCGCATTGCGAACAGGCATGAATACAGCATCTATAGGATAACAATTTTCGTTTTGAAAGTTATTTGGCGTTTTTATATTATATCCTCGACTCCTCTCGATTTGTAATCCAATACAAAAATCAATTGGTTCTGTTAGGCTAGCTATGTGCTGCGTCTTATCAACGATTTCCACAGAAGGTGGCAAGAGGATGTCTTGAGCAGTTACATATCTCGGACCTTTGACACAAATAAGCGCGTCACAAATTCCATAAAGATTACTTCTCAATACAATTTCTTTCAAATTCATTAAAATTTCATGTACCGATTCTTGAATACCCACTATGGTAGAATATTCATGTGGGATTTTCTCAGATTTTGCGCGTGTAATACACGTTCCTTCTATTTCTCCAAGCAAAACTCTTCGCATCGCAATGCCTATTGCGTCGGCTTGACCCTTCATAAGTGGAGACAAAATAAAGCGTCCATAATAAAGACGCTTACTGTCTGCTCTTGATTCAACACACTTCCACTGTAGTGTCCCAGTAGATACTTTGACTTTCTCTCGAACCATAGTAATATTATTTGTCAGATCGTTGAGTCATTTTTTTCTCTTGAAATCTTTTCTATTTCTACACCCGTCTTTTTTTAGGGGGTCTGCAACCATTATGTGGCATAGGGGTTACATCCCGTACGAAATTTAAAAGGATACCGCTTCTACGAATAGCTCGTAATGCTGCATCTCTTCCGAGACCAGGACCCTTTATCATGACTTCTGCTCGTTGCATACCTTGATCCGCTACTGCTCTAATAGCACTTCCTGCTGCGGTTTGAGCAGCAAAGGGCGTACCTCTTCTTGTACCCCTGAATCCACAAGTACCGGCCGAGGACCAAGAAATTACCCGACCCCGTACATCCGTAACAGTCACAATGGTGTTGTTGAAACTTGCTTGAACATGAATAACGCCCTTTGGTATTCGACGTCCACTTTTACGCGAACCAATCCGTCCAGTTCTACGTGAACCACTTCTTGTTGTAGATTTTGCCATATTTGTGCCATATTTGATTATTTCCTAAATATAAGTCAGAGATATATGGATATATCCATTTCATGTCAAAACGATCTTGTTTTTTTTTTGATTTGTTCATCGTTTCTTTTCTAGAGTCCCCTTTCAAAAGATTATCCTTGTCTTTGTTTATGTCTCGGGTTGGAACAAATTACTATAATCCGCCCCCTCCTGCGGATCAGTCGACATTTTTCACAAATTTTCCGAACGGAAGCCCTTATTTTCATAATTGTTATGCCTTAAATGAATAATGAATTTCGAATCTACTTATTGGTATTGGAAGAAAATAAGTTTCTTGAAATTTTTGAACCGTGAATTGTATCCCCATGAAAGGAGTGTTGAAAAATCACCTACTCACTCAAATCCTTTTGTGTATTCTATAAACTATACGCCCTCTATTTGAATCATAACGACTTCCTTCAATGTTAACTATATCCACCAGTAGTATATGTATAAAACTAGGTCAGATCCTTCCCGAAGCATAACCTCGAATCTTACTTCGTTGGCTAAACCATCTAACAGCTTTTTTTTCACAACACAAAAGGAAGCTCCAAATTGTATTTGGATAGCAGAATAATTACCATATATAACACAAAATTTCTCCGCCGATTCTTTCGAGTCGAGCCGCCCGGTCTGTCATTATACCCCGAGAAGTAGAGAGAATTACAATCCCCATCCCATCTAAAATTCTAGGAATTCGTTCATAGTTAAAATAGATTCGTAGACCGGGCCGACTGATTCGTTTTAAATTGAAAATGGGTCTATACGGTCCTTTCCTATTCCTTCTATGTCGTAGGGTTAACCCCAAAAACTCTTTTTTGTTTTCCACAAGTTTCCTTACGTTTTCTAGAAAACCCTCTTGCAAAAGTATTTTAACAAAGTTTTCGGTGATGTTAGTAGATGCTATTCTAACCGTTCCTTTTCGATTCATGTCAGCATTTCGTATACAAGTTATTATGTCAGCAATAGTGTCCTTGCCCATGATAAGCTCAAATTTTTGTTGTTTTCGAATTTTGATATAATCAACATGTTCTTTTTTTTATGAAAATTTTTAAAAGTATATGCATGAGACATACTCTACTAAGTTTTTATTTATCTATTGTATTTGAATACTATGGATATATCGCGGTCTCATCTTATAATACTTCAGGCGCTAATGAAACTATTTTAGTAAAATTCAACTGTCTCAATTCTCGGGCGATCGCACCAAAAACTCGAGTTCCCTTTGGATTTCCTTCTTGATCAATGACAACCGCAGCGTTGTCATCATAACATATTATCATACCGTTATCTCGTCTGAGTTCTTTACAAGTACGTACAATTACAGCCCTGATCACTTCGGATCTTTCTAGAGGCGTATTTGGTACTGCTTCCTTGATCACAGCAACAATAACGTCACCAATATGAGCATATCTACGATTACTGGCTCCTATGATTCGAATACACATCAATTCTTGGGCACCGCTATTGTCCGCTACATTCAAATGGGTTTGAGGTTGAATCATATCGTTTTTTGAATCTGTTTTTTTAATGTTTAATTTTAAGTAAAGCACTGAAAGGACGAAGTAAAAAAAAAAAAGAAACCCGCATTTTTTTACACCCAAGATTTTTCCTTTGGTTCGACATTCCTATCCAGCAATAATGAATTTAGTTCTTATAGGCATTTTGGACGCCGCTATTGAAATAGCCCTTCGAGCGATATTTTCAGTGACTTCACTCATTTCATAAAGGATTCTACCCGATTTAACGACGGCTACCCAATATTCGGGGGATCCTTTCCCGGACCCCATACGGGTTTCCGTGGGTCTTACTGTAACTGGTTTGTCTGGAAATATACGTACCCATATTTTTCCACCACGCCGTACATTTCGTGTCATTGCTCGGCGCCCTGCTTCGATTTGTCTAGATGTGATCCAAGCGGGTTCAAGTGCTTGAAGAGCATATCTGCCGAAACTAATATGATTCCCTCCATAAGATATTCCTTTCATTCTTCCTCTATGTTGTTTACGGAATCTTGTTCTTTTGGGGTTATAATTGATGGTTCTTTCTCAATTCCATCTCTACTACAGAACTGGACATGAGAGTTTCTTCTCATCCAGCTCCTCGCGAATGAAAGGACTAAAAAAGATTTTATCAAGATATACAGGGATTTAATGAATAATATACTGAAGCGTATTAGTCTTTGAAATTTCGAAATTTCATCTAATTAATCTATTTTTTTTTTACCATTAGAAAAATTTTTATTTTGTTTTACCTTTTACTATATGGGATCATGGGATCTATCAAAATTAATCAATCCAATAAAATCAAACTTTCGCGGGCGAATATTTACTCTTTCAATATCTATTTCAGTTGTAGGATTAGCTCATGACCTCTCCGAATAAAAGAATAGTTTAGTTCCCGGGTTCGTTCCGCCATCCCACCCAAAAAATCATTAAGATTCATTTCCAATAGAATCTTCTTTATTCACGGGTTCCGTCGTTCCCATTGCTTCTCCATTAATGGTTAGGTCTGAATTCTCCAACGGAGTCCGTAATTCAATTTTTTCTTGAGTCAATTTTCTCAGTTTTTATTGGCTCGAGTCTCTTTATTTTTTTGTTCTATGAGTTGATTCATCTAATTATGGATGAATCATTATTGATGCTCTATTATACTGTTGTTTATGAGATGACTCACAGACCTTACATATTAGAATCCTATATCGTTGATATTTTATTTCTCTCTTTCTCTCATCCTTCCATTTATCCGCATGCTTTTCTATTTTCCTTCACAACGTATAACTTCACAACCCAATAATCAAATTGGGTTTTTGGGTTTCTGGAAAAAAAAAAAGAATTTCAGTTGCTACAACGATATGATCGATATATTCTATCTTGACTGGTTCTTTGGATTCAGATAATGCGAAGCAATGAGTTGGTTATTAGTGCTATAGTTATTAGTTTATACTACAGGACGGTCCATTGTTTTGAATCCGAGCCCTAAAAAAACCAACGAGTCACACACTAAGCATAGCAATTATATAAAAAAAAATCGAATTTTTATTCAACCCTATAGAATTGCGAAATTTCTCATTTTTATTTTCATTGAACATACAAAGAGTTCGTTCTTGGTTTAGTTCATTTCCATCAATGGGTAGACTCTAAAGACACGTAAAGCCTTATTTTTCTTCGTTTACAAATATCCAAATTTTGATTCCTAATATCCCGTATATAGTTCGAACTGGATAGGAACAATAATCAATTTTAGCTCCAATGGTTTGTAGAGGAACTCTACCTTCTCTGATCCATTCGGCGCGCGCAATTTCTTTTCCGTCAAGACGCCCGGCAATTTGCACTTGAATTCCTTTTGTATCTGCCTGTTCAGTTAATTCAATAGCTTTTTTCATTGCTTTGCGAAAAGAAACTCTATTTTTTAATTGGCCGGCTATAAATTCGGCAAGAATATTGGGGTGTCCATAAGGATTTGCAATTCTTGTAATAGCAATGTTTACTTTTCGGTTCACACAATTAAGTTCTTTTTGTACATTCATCTGTAATTCTTCAACTCTTCGCGGTCTATTTTCTAGTAAAATTTTTGGGAATCCTATATATATTATGACTTGAATTAGATCAATTCTTTTTTGAATCTCTATCCGGGCAATTCCCTCAAGGCCGGAGGATATTATCATATTTTTTTGTACATAATTCTTAAGAATGTTTCGTATTTTTTGATCTTCTTGTAGACCTTCGCAATAATTTTTTTGTTTTGCAAACCAAACCGAATGATGACTTTGTGTTGTACCAAGTCGAAAACCAAGTGGATTTATTTTTTGTCCCATAATCCCCCACTCCTATATGTATATGTATCATGACATGTCATAGTTTTTTTTCTTTCATCTAGTATGATATATTTAAGACTACTAATAAAATTCGAATCGATTCGAATTTTATAGTTAATTTAATAAAAAATTTAATAGAAAAGAGAAAGGTGTAGTTTTTTCTCCTTCGATCTTCATTTGGATCTTAATAAGTAAGATAAGATAAAAAAAAATGATCAATGGTTCAATTTCAGA